TATTTCCATTTATTCATCAGAAGAAACGTCCCTTTTAAAGCAAGAATTGATTTTCCTTGATACCTAACATAATGCATGAAAGGATCTTTGAACAACCATAAATTTGCTTGAAAAGCCCTGGGAAAGTGCTCTCTTTTTCCATAGAAATAAATTCGTTCAATAAGGGCTCCAGAAGATGTTGATCGTAAGTGAGAAGATTGGTTACGGAGAAAGAGGAAGCCGGATTCATATTCACATACATGAAAACTATATAGGAAGAAGAATAATCTCTGATTTCTTTTTGATTTTGAAAAAGAAGAACTGGCTTTCTTTGAATTTGAAGTAATAAGACTATCCCAATTATGACACTGATGGAGAAAGAATCTTAATAAATGCAAAGAGGAAGCATCTTTTATCCAATAGCGAAGAGCCTGAACTAATATTTCCAGATGGGCTGGGTAAGGTATTAGTATATCTAATACATAATTTAAATGTGAAAAGTTGTCCTCTAAAAAAGAAAATATTGAATGAATTGATCGTAAATTTTCGGATTGAACTACCCCTTTCCTTTCTAGGGAAGATATTAATCGCAGAGACAATGGAATTTCCATAATGATTGAAGAAACCTCTGACATTATTTGCGAATAAAAATGATTGGTCTGCCCCAAAAAAGGAGTCTGTTTAGAGTCATTAACAGAAAGAATCAAATGATTCTGTTCATACATTCGAATGATTAAACGTTTCACAATAAGTAAGCTGGATTTATTGTCATAACCTGCATTTTCCAACAAAATTGATCTATTTAAACCATGATCATGAGCAAGTACATAAATATACTCCTGAAAGATAAGTGGATATAAGAAGTAGTGTTGTTGAGATCTATCTAGCCCTAAATAGCTTTGGAATTTATCCATTTGAAATTCTATTTAAATGAAAGGTAGAGGATTTTGGGGGTTCTAAATGATACATAGTGCGATACAGTCAAAACAAGGTATTATAGTACAAACCGAATAGATACCTCGGATCCAGATAAACTTATCAACAGATTCTCTATCATCTCTTTTTCCATTTAATTTTCAGTTTTTATGTTTGTTTTCCTTATAGGATGACAAGATGATTAGAAATCCTTTACTTTTTTCAACCCAATCGCTCTTTTGATTTTGGAAATTGATTTATCAATATACTGTTTCTTATACACATACATCTCCATTATTCCATTATAGAATGGAGAGTGGTAATATTTAGGATTCATTAAAAAATCAAGAATATTTTTTCCTGGGAGAAAGCCTTCCCGTATTGGGCACTAATATTTTTTTAACGTCTAATTAGATCGGGTAATCATTCAAATTCAGAATGAAAGCTCGTTGCTTTTTCTTTCCCTATAATAAAAATGAAATGAATTGAAGCCGTGGGGCCCTATCCATTTATTAATTCGACCCAACTTGAAATTGACTTCGGTTTGCTCCCTTTCAATAATTTAAAGAAGGCTTTGTACCGAGCCGTAAAGAATAAAATATTCTCAGAACTCTTAATTGATACGACATGCTATTTTTTCCATTCATTCCCTTTCAGGATCAGTCGCGGTCTTCCAAACTTTACCGATAGTATGGACGAATCCCTCGCTTCATCTAAATGTGTAAAAGATCCTAGCCGCACTTAAAAGCCGAGTACTCTACCATTGAGTTAGCAACCCAAATATAAAAGGGTATGTAGATACAATCAGAATAAAACAAAATTATTAAATTAAAGCATTACTCTACGAAATAAAAAATCTAAAAAAAATTTCTACTCTATTAAATTTTTCTACTCTATTTGGAACATAAAAATGACTAAATCAGAATCAGATGAAAAAATAAAAAATTGCCCGACCAAAAAAAGAAATAAATGTAAAAATGGTGGAACATCCCCTATTTCTATCTTATCCACTTTTTCAATCAAAAATCCGGGTATCAAAGCTAATCCAACGAACCCATCATTTGAATCAACAAGTCAAAATAAAAAAGAAAACCTATGGGACGGAAATAAATAGATCTGCTTATCACGATGAATTATATTTGTTCGATACAACGTTGTCAACATAAAGGTTAAGAAAAGAATACGATGAAAAAATACAAAAACTTAAATTGAATAATAGTAAAAAAAAGGACTTGTGTTGGATTGGCACTGCATATACCTATATTTATATACTCAATTTTGAGTTTTTAGATTAGATGGAGAATAATATAAAAAAATGGAATCCATATAGAATAAAGAACTTCTATTCCTTGTTTGTTACTTGGTATTAGAGTTCAAATGAAAACCACCCGATTACGGGTAATGCCATAATTTTCTATTTTTTGAGGATCAATCAAATACGGTTTCCTTAGAAAAAGATTCTATAAAAAAGGATTCTATAAAAGCAATGAGAAATAGATACGAATAGACCAAGAAAGGAAATAAAAAAACATAGTATAGAAAAGATATCCAAAATGATATAGAAATCACTATCCTACCCTTAGTTTTTATTTCCTTAATTTAATTTTGTTTGATTAGGGCAAAGTTACTTAAAAACCTCTGCCTTTTTTAAAATATCCTGAACAGTTCCTGTAGGCTGAGCGCCTTTTTCAAGGAAATAGAGAATAGCGGGAACGTTTAAATAAGTTTGATTCTTGATCGGATCATAAAAACCCACTTTCCGAAGATCTCTTCCTTCTCTTCGAGATCGAACATCAATTGCAACGATTCGATAGACGGCTCATCGGGATAGATGTAGATGAAAAAGAACCCCCCCCCTAGAACCGTATAGGAAGTTTTCTCCTCGTACGGCTCGAGAAAAAATGATTCGAAGTTTTATCTATGGATAAAATTTGATTAGAATAAATACGAAAGGAATCCGTAAAATAAATGAAAAAATTCTATAATTTCAATTTCACTCATTTTTATTTAGCTTACTTCCTGAAGAAGAAAAAATCATTTGTACTCATAACTCAAGTTCAATAATAATAATATAATATCTCAAATATCTTAAAGAAAAATCTTTAATTTAATATATATATTTTTTTTTTGAGTGGTCTTTAACCCACCCTTTTTGTCTCGTTTAAAATCTATTTTGATTCGTTATTCGGATCCGTGAGACAATTGAAGTGGTGTTTCCTTGTTCTGGGATCCTTTATCTTTGTTTTAAATCATTGGGTTTAGACATTACTTCGGTGCTTCTTAATCCTTTCAAAATGGTAGCAACATACCCCTTTTGCGATTTCTTTCTATCAAAGAATCATACCGACGGTTGATTCGTGCGCGATACACTGCGTATCGAAAAAGTTTTAGCCGTTCCAACAAATTTTTTGAATTGAAAAATTGCTCGAATCGGATCCTTTCGATTTCTATATCGAAGATATCGAAGATATACTTACGAAGTTGTTCCAATTTATGAATTGGCATTAACCCTAGATCGTTGCCCCTGAGAAATTAATCAATACTTTCTACTCGAGCTCCATCATGAACTATTTACATTACAACCCAATAAAAAAAAAGAAGGGCTCTAGTAGAATAGAACAAATGACGTCGAGCCAAGAGCACCTTCATTCCTATAGAAAATGGTGGATGTAAGAAAAAGAATCCACACCGGATCGTGTCCTTCAAGTCGCACGTTGCTTTCTACCGCATCGTTTTAAACGAAGTTTTACCATAACATTCCTCTAATTTGGAACCAGTACGGAATTGATTCAATTATGGAATCATGAATAGTCATTGGTTCAGTCGGTACAGAGACAAAGTAATTTCTATTTTTTCTTATCTACATAGATAATAAAGATTTTTCTGAAGAAATATTAGCAAGACCCCAGCTTTTTTGTATGAATGGAACGTTTTTTTATAAATATCTATTTCAAAAAAATATCTAACAGAAAAATCTAGAAATCTAAACTAAATAGATATAGAAATAACATAACTAACAGAAATCACACGAAAAAATAAATTCTATTTGACTCTGCCTCTTCAAGTGACTCAATAAGATAGACCGGCCCATTTCCAACTTCCCAAAGAGTCAACCCATAAGGAATCATTACAAATCTTGATACTTGAAAAAGTTTCCAACTTCTACATCATTATTTGAGTCAAGTTTTACAGTAAAGACTCCCTTTTATTATCATTATCATAAGAAATAAGAAAGAAAAATCTCTGTTTCTTTTCGAATGGAATTGTCAATGATGTAAAGCAAATAAGCTAAATCAAACAAGAAAAAAAAATATCGAAAATATATATCATTGTTAAATAAAATATTTTAGGGATGCCAATTCTTTTTCACAAAAAGGGAAACACTATTGTCACTGAAACAGGATAAGAATACATACCTATAGGTTAAGCGCTTCCTCTTTTATATGTATTTTCATTTCATATTTTTTTTAACCTGATGAGGTTAAGTAATCTTTCTACAACTATGATCTACGGCCCATCTTAGCTTTATCTGGGTCACAAAGGGGTTCAGTTACTTTTGCATATGATTTGAACTCGATTTAGTTCAGTTTGTGAAAAACTCAGATATGCTTCCGCAAAGAATCATTCAAAATCAAAAAAGAAGGAGGAATAATATAATATTCTATGCAATATTAGACCTTGAAACAGAACCTCCTTGAACAAAAAACAAATATTAGGATACAATGGATACGCTCTGGGACGGAAGGATTCGAACCTCCGAATAGCGGGACCAAAACCCGTTGCCTTACCGCTTGGCTACGCCCCATTTCTATTTTTATTGGACACTAATACTAATAAAGAATAATATTGGTATTAAGTCTTCGTCAATTCCAGTCCAACTATCTAGAGAAACTCTTTTTTCTTTATCTTTATAGAATCTATTATAGATTCATGCTAGGATTTTGGCATGTGTATATCTAGAATTCAACTGAATTTATTGATCATTACATATAATTCAATTAAGATATTGTATGAAAGTATGATTTCTTCTATTCTCCTTTGAGAATTGGAGGATTTTTGATTGAGCAGAAAAAAAAAAAGAAGGATTCTTTTGTTTACCTTACTTTCTTCATTTTTCCTTAACTCAAGCAAAATGCAATTATTTCGACGAAAAAAAAAGTCTGTTATGCTTAATATTTTTAGTTTGATCTGTCTTAATTCTGCCCTTTATCCGACTAGTCTTTTCTTCGCCAAATTGCCCGAAGCCTATGCTTTTTTGAATCCAATCGTAGATGTCATGCCAGTTATACCCCTGTTCTTTTTTCTTTTAGCCTTTGTTTGGCAAGCTGCTGTAAGTTTTCGATAAGAGCTTTAATACTATCCTAGAAAATTCATGATTTATTCGAGAAAAATTATAACAATTGATAAGATCAAATAAGTCTGACAGTATGAACCTTCGATTCAAACTCTCGGATAGTCGCGAGAAATCCGGCTCGCCCTATTTCCTTTCCCCATTTTAATTCTTTTTCGGGGAAATACCTTATGAGCTTAGGGTCCCTTAGAATATCTAATTGTGGGTATGAAAGTGATTTGTGGTAATTAAATTAAAGACTCTTATTACAAATTTCAACTTCATCAACTTCATTTGATTTGAATTTCTGAACATTCTTTTCTATTTCTATAATTCATTTCTTGGTGTCAAAATAGGATATGTGATATAAAAGTGGAGGATCTATTATCTTTTCTCGTTTTTCTTTTTCAAAAAATGATCTTGGAGGTTGTGTAATGCTTACTCTCAAACTTTTCGTTTACACAGTAGTAATATTCTTTGTTTCTCTCTTCATTTTTGGATTCCTATCCAATGATCCAGGACGTAATCCTGGACGTGAAGAATAAAATAAAAATTAAGTTTTTCTTGTTTGATTTTACAATTTTATTAATATTTTATTTTAGCTATTCCACATATTTAATTGAATTAGGAAAAAAAAATAAAAAGGGGTTTGCAAAAATTGAAAGAAAAAAATAGAAAGTCATCAACGGAAACGGAAAGAGAGGGATTCGAACCCTCGGTACGAATAACTCGTACAACGGATTAGCAATCCGCCGCTTTCGTCCACTCAGCCATCTCTCCCAATTGAAAAAGATAATTACTATGTTACATTACACATCAAGTAAGGATTAAATAAAGTATTTCTTTTACATTCTTTATCGTTATTATAGAATTAGCAATTCCATTTAGATGCTCGAAAGATCCAAATAGAATAGAAAGATAAATAAAGAAGACCTTCTTGCTTTTATTTTGTTCGAAGTGCCTTTTGGGCCTGGCCCGGTCAATACCCAGCCGGGCCTTTTTTTGTTCCAATGAATTCCCGTTTTTTTTGTTTATAGGCAACATACTCTAAATAGCCAATTTGGTATCTGTGTAAAAAATTCCCTTCTGGGGTTTACATATACTTATCATTTTTGTTATAATAGAATCCAGAAATTGAGAAGGATTTTTGATTCAAAAGAATCAATTAAGTATGTATCCATTTGTATTTTCTTATGTCATTAGGGAAATTCAATTTTAGATTCAAATCCAAGAATAAGTCACGAATTTTCAGTCAACGAATAGTTAATGGTTCCCTTTTGTCATAAATTTCGGCTTTTTTAAGCGAAAATAGACATTTGATTTTTCAATAGAAAGGTGAGTGGAAGTTTTTCGGCATTGTGGGAAGATACGATACAATCAATCGAGGGGGTAGATCAAATACATTACAATAAATAAATTAAATACAATAAGAAAGGATAAAAACTTTTCTAATTTTTATACATAAATTTAGATTTAGAAAAAGGATTAAAAAAGGGATGCAAGATGCAAGTACAATAAACTAAAGTTTAGTAATCCAACCGAAAAAGAAAAATTTTTTCCTATTGTGTATCGTTTTGGCGGCATGGCCGAGTGGTAAGGCGGGGGACTGCAAATCCTTTTTCCCCAGTTCAAATCCGGGTGCCGCCTCATCAACAAATGAATCTAAATCTCTTATTCTGTTCTGCTGTCTTATTCTGTTCTGGGGATTTTGTAAAAGCTTGGAAATCCTTGAATCTAAAATTCAAAGAAAGATTATATTGGATGGATTTTTTTATAGTTTATAGAAAACAAAAAATGCAAAAAAATTATTTTTTTTTTAGACCCGTCGTCAAGAGTATAATATACTATCTCCCAACTCCTTCAGAGAGACAATCGGGAAAGGGTACGAATTAGATCAAATAGGAAATAAAATAAAAGTATGTAATAGATAGCAATTTTTTTTACTTTGAAGGGCAAGAAAAAGGAATGGGTCTCTTTTTTTATTACTAGATAGAATAGATGTTCCATTCCATTAGTAACATTCCCTTATAGTGTCATTGTATATTTTACTTGTATTTAGTCTTTCCCGATTAGAAATCATATAGGAATTTTTGAAATGGATTTATTTGACCGGTTCATCAATAGTGTTCGGCCAGAATCCCTTTTTGACTCTGGACCATTCATTCTACTATTATTAGTGAGCAATAATGGAATAATTCTATCATAGAGATAAGGGATATAATTCACATGGATATAGTAAGTCTCGCTTGGGCTGCTTTAATGGTAGTCTTTACATTTTCCCTTTCACTCGTAGTATGGGGAAGAAGTGGACTTTAGAAGCACTCCTAATTTAGTTAACGGTATCCATTTTTTATAGATCGTTCTGCAACGCATTTTTTATTTAAATTCAAATAATTTTCAATTTAAATAAAAAGATCCTCATTTCAAAATTCCCTTGGATTCTAGTGGAGAAATGTATTCTATAACAGTAAAACGATTTTTTCAGATTCATCGGAATAAATAGATGTATTAAAGAAATAGAATCGGGTCCTACGTCAATTCCATATATGGATTAATAACTACATAGATTGAAGATAGAAGCTAATATAGTATATAGAAAGTCAAGTACAATTTTATTTTATACATTACTATAACACTAATAGAGAGTATGATAAGAAAAAAATTTCTTTCTTACCATACTCTCGGATCTCATAGAATACCGCCGATTATAGCCCGTTGATTTCATTTAATAGAATACTTTTCTTTTGATTTCTTCAAATATGGATAAGAATTCAGAAGTCAAGTTTCATTCAAAGTAATTAATTGTTTTGACTGACTGTTTTTACGTAAATTATAAGTAGAAAGGCAGTAGGAACTAAAATGAACAGTGCAGTAGCAATAAATGCAAGAATATTTACTTCCATAATCTCATCGTTTTTTTATTTCACAATAACTCGGGATTTAATCCCATAGAGATGATAAATCTTTCACCTGTCAATTCAATGAATGCATTACCTATCGATGATCTTGAATCGGATCAATATCATATCATGAATAACAATATCTGAGCTATTAAATTAATTCGTCGTCGAGAATTGAATAGTATAACATACGAAGATCCTTTATCCATACCAAATCCAATCTTGGATTCCCGGACCGAGCAAAAATTCCTTTTTTATCCTTCTTTTCTGTTCTTTTTTTGTATGTAGTCAAACGAAGTATCATCTAACGACCCATCCGTTTCCATTAAAAACCCAAAAAGAGAGGAATTAGGTTCTAAATTTTAATGATCCAATTTTCTTTGGAAGACAAAGAAGTATGAGAAAGATGAGGCGCGGGATAAAAGATGGAATATTCTATCAACTTCACTATTTTAGTTATTTTCATTTTAGTTTAGGGTTTATTCTTTCTTTGACAGAATCCTGAAAAAAAAAGAGAGGAAACCTCTTCGGGATTCAATTATGCTCTCTGTCCCCTCTTTCACAGAAAATGGAGAGGCGAATTGATATACTTATTGGATCCGTCGGGACTGACGGGGCTCGAACCCGCAACGTCCGCCTTGACAGGGCGGTGCTCTAGCCTATTGAACTACAATCCCAGGGAAATAAGAAGAGATCTAGCAGAAAATTTGAATTCTTTTTTATTCTCTTGTATCAGGTAAGGTATTTCTTAAGAACAAGAGAGTTCTACCGTCTGATAGTAGATTGGCAAATTGTTGGGCCGAGCTGGATTTGAACCAGCGTAGACATATTGTCAACGAATTTACAGTCCGCCCCCATTAACCACTCGGGCATCGACCCAACGCCTAAATTTTTTAGACGTTCCATAATAAACTTCCTTTCGTCTACCAGGCAGACTTGACAAATACGGCTACGGATCATTTGATAGAAAATACCACTCCTATAGTCTTGAGTCTTGGTACACCCCCAGAGGGACTTGAACCCTCGTTTTCTCCGTGAAAGAGAGAGGTCGTAACCACTGGACCATAGGGGCCTACGGCCGCCTTCATAAATCAACTAGAAATAAAAGGTCCCGAGGGCCGGCCAAATCAAAAAGCACTAGAATATGGGTAATAAGACAAATACCATAGGTAATAAGAAAAATACCTTGAGGTAATAAAAAAATAGAATAGGAAAAACATAATAGGTAATAAGGCCTAGTAGGGTTACCTTATTAACTTTAACTTAATATAACTCAGGCCGAGATCCGTCTTTAGTAGATCCATAGTATATAAATCAAACGGAAAAACTCCTTAAGTATTCTGGGGGTTAGTTAATGGTAATCAAATCAAACTTTACCATTAAACTATATAACCTTGAAACTTTATTTCATTGGTCTTTCTCATCTTTATCTCTCTGATTCACAAAGGGTTATGCGTTGGATCCATGATCCTTCACTCTGCAGTAGATTCAAGATGGTTTACCAAAATAGGATTTGGTCGGTCAAATTATATTGACCCCTAAGTCATACTGTCAATTGACAACACGACAGGACAGGAGGGTAATAAAAGAACGGAGAAGACATAGATATAGATATAAAATAAATAAATTAGATAGATATATCTGCGTTAATAATAATAAATATTCATATCATATAGTTTTCTGGTATTCAATATTCAAGTAGATTAGAATATAAATCAAGTAGATTAGAATATCAATACCGTTATATTATACTATAAAAATAAAATAAATAAATAGAAAATAAATATAAAATAAATAATATTCTAAAAAAATACCAAAGCATAGTAAGCCTAAGTGGGAGAATTCTGTTTCTAAGACTGTTTTATCAATTCCGTTC